AATGATGAGCCTGACTTAAAGGACTATCGTGATAGGATAAAACATGTAGTTAAAACTACCTTCATTACATCTAACAGAATCAAACTATCACCGGCAAGCATCAAAAGCCACCGTGCACCATACACCAAGATGTAAAAATAAACCTCAAAATAGAAAAGTAAGCTAAATAAAGCTAATGGGTTCATACCCCATAAATAGAGTCAAAACTCTCTTCTCTAATGCCCAGTAACTCAACAAAAATCCTCCTACTAACTACCCTAGTAGGGGGTATATTAGTATCTGTGTCCTCCAATTCATGACTAGGAGCATGAATAGGTCTGGAAATCAATCTAATATCATTTATCCCTCTAATATCTAACGTCAAAAACATGTACAACACAGAAGCCTCACTAAAATACTTCATTGTACAAGTATTAGCCTCAGCAACACTACTATTTATGGTAGTGATAAAGACGTTAGCAGAGGATCTATTTACATTCGAAAGAAATCTATACACACCAATAATCATCTGTACCCCCCTGATGCTAAAAAGTGGAGCAGCACCCCTCCACTGATGGTTCCCAGGAGTAATAGAAGGGCTGAGATGAGAAAACTGTGCACTATTAATAACAGTGCAAAAAGCCGCCCCATTGATGTTAATATCGTACCTGATTGAAATCAATACTTTCACATTAAGAATTATTTTAATATCCGCAATTGTAGGAGCAATTGGAGGTCTAAATCAAACCTCAATACGAAAAATCCTAACTTATTCGTCCATTAACCACACTGGATGAATACTAATTGCACTAGCTACGAGAGAAAACTTGTGAATAGTGTACTTCGTGATCTATTCAACCCTAGCACTAACAGTAGTATCAGCCATTAAATTATCCGGAACATCCTTCATTAACCAAACCATAATGATAAATAAGGAAGCTGCACTAATAAAATTCATAATATTTACATCGCTACTATCATTGGGCGGGCTTCCCCCGTTCCTCGGGTTCCTACCTAAATGAATTGTTATCCAAGCCATAGTCGCAAACAATATAGCTCCCCTAGCAACCGCCGTAGTAGTTACATCATTAATCACACTTTACTACTACCTGAAAATCTCCTACACAAGATTTATAATCCTAAACACAGAGCCAAAATGAAACTTGAAATTTCACAAAAATAAAACAACTAAAAACATCAGAGCACTAATTTTATCATCAATTTCCCTAATAGGGATAGCAGCTTGCACAATCATTACCAACATCAATTAATGAAGGCCTTAAGTTAAACAAACTAATAACCTTCAAAGCTATAAATAAAGGGCTTCCTTTAGGCCTTGGTAAGTCTTCAACTCACCCCTACAGAATTGCATTCTATAATCACAAAATGAATACAAGGCTTAACCTAAATAGTGGAAGAGCAACGTTAAAGCCCCTGAATAGATTTACAGCCTATCGCCTACTTATTATTCTCAGCCACTCCACTAATTTTCACCCGATGGTTCTTCTCAACTAATCACAAAGACATTGGAACACTATATTTTGTTTTCGGAGCTTGATCAGGAATAGTAGGAACATCCTTAAGTATACTTATCCGGACAGAGCTGGGGCAACCAGGATCATTAATCGGAGATGACCAAATCTACAACGTCATCGTCACAGCTCACGCCTTCGTCATAATTTTCTTCATAGTCATACCAATCATAATTGGTGGCTTTGGAAACTGACTAGTACCACTAATGCTAGGAGCACCAGATATAGCATTCCCACGAATAAACAACATAAGATTTTGATTATTACCGCCATCTCTAACACTACTACTTACTAGTAGAACAGTAGAAAGCGGTGTAGGAACAGGATGAACTGTATATCCTCCCCTTGCAAGAGGAATTGCACATGCCGGAGCATCGGTAGACCTAGCTATCTTCTCACTACACCTAGCAGGAGTGTCTTCAATCCTAGGAGCAGTAAACTTTATTACAACAACGATTAATATGAAACCAAAAAGCATAAAGCCTGAACGAATTCCACTGTTTGTGTGATCAATCGCTATTACTGCCCTATTACTATTACTATCCCTACCAGTTCTAGCAGGAGCAATCACTATACTACTGACCGATCGCAACCTAAATACATCATTCTTCGACCCAGCAGGAGGGGGTGACCCAATCCTATACCAACACCTATTCTGATTCTTCGGACATCCAGAAGTTTATATTCTCATCCTCCCAGGATTCGGGATAGTCTCTCACATCATTTGCCACGAAAGAGGCAAGAAGGAGGCATTCGGAAATCTAGGAATAATCTTTGCCATAATAGCAATTGGATTACTAGGATTCGTTGTATGAGCACACCACATATTCACAGTAGGAATAGATGTTGATACACGAGCATACTTTACATCAGCAACTATGATTATTGCTGTACCAACAGGAATCAAAATCTTCAGATGACTTGCAACAATGTATGGAACCCGAATAACTTATAGAGCAGCTTGCTTGTGAGCACTAGGATTCGTATTCCTATTCACAATAGGAGGATTAACCGGAGTAGTCCTAGCAAACTCATCAATCGACATCGTATTACATGACACCTACTATGTAGTAGCACACTTCCACTACGTCCTATCAATAGGAGCAGTATTTGCAATCATAGGAGGGTTTGTTCAATGATTCCCTCTATTCACTGGGCTAACTATAAATCCAAAGTGACTGAAAGCCCAATTCGCCGTTATGTTTGTAGGGGTGAACTTAACATTCTTTCCACAACACTTCCTAGGACTGGCCGGAATACCACGACGATACTCAGACTATCCTGACGCCTACACCACATGAAATATCATCTCATCAATAGGATCAACGATTTCATTCGTAAGTGTAATAATATTCCTATTCATTATATGAGAAAGAATCACATCCAACCGATTAATCTTATTCCCGACACACACAAGAAACTCAGTAGAATGACTACAAAACTTCCCACCAGCAGAACACAGATACTCAGAACTACCAACTATTTCATTAACTAACTAATACCCACTCTAACGTGGCAGATAAGTGCATTGGATTTAAGCTCCATAAATAAAGTTTTTACTTTCATTAGAACAATGACAACATGATTAAATCTAACCCTACAAGACAGAGCATCACCAGTCATAGAACAATTAATCTTCTTCCATGACCATGCATTAATAATTATATTAATAATTATTACAACAGTATTTTACACAATAATTAGAATTATCCGAAACAAGCAGACCAGACGGTTCATCCTGGAAGGACAAATAATTGAAACTGTCTGAACGATTGCCCCTGCAATCATCCTAGTATTCATTGCAATCCCATCCCTACGACTATTATATTTAATAGACGAAATCCACAACCCAGTGATAACATTAAAGGCAGTGGGCCATCAATGATACTGAAGTTACGAATATTCAGATTTCACAAAACTTGAATTCGACTCATATATAACCCAACAAGAAGATCAACCAATCAACACATTCCGACTCCTAGATACAGACAACCGAATTGTATTACCAATAAATTCACCAATTCGAATAATTGTAACAGCAGCTGATGTCTTGCACTCCTGAACAATCCCAAGACTTGGAGTGAAAACAGACGCCACACCAGGGCGACTTAACCAAGTAAGATTCTCAATTAATCGCCCTGGGCTTCTATACGGCCAATGCTCTGAGATTTGCGGAGCAAATCACAGATTCATACCAATCGTGATTGAAAGAGTATCAACAAACCAATTTATTAACTGAGTATCAAAGATAAGAGAATCATCAGATGACTGAAAGCAAGTAATGGTCTCTTAAACCAGCTCATGATATCCTAGCAAATATCTCTGATGACAAAGGATTAGTTAATTAAATAACATCAGAATGTCAAACTGAAATAATCAATGAGATATCCTTTTATACCTCAAATAATACCTATAGAATGAACAATACTATATATTACATTCCTAGCAACATTCTTAATATTCAATATCATAAACTACTTCGCTCAAGCACCCAACAAGCAAAGAAACACAAAGAAAACTATTAATGTTTATAAAACAAACTGAAAGTGATAAGAAACTTATTTTCAATCTTTGACCCAACAACAGAAATTAACAATATACCATTAAACTGAACAAGAACAATTATTGGACTATTACTAATCCCAACAAGAATCTGATTAATTCCGTCTCGGAACAGAATAATAGTAAGCCTACTCATAAACAAACTACATCAAGAAATAAAGACCATTCTAAGAAAAGGAAACGAAAACAAAGGAAATTCATTCATCCTGGCTTCCCTATTCCTAATAATCTTAACAAACAACTTCCTAGGACTATTCCCTTATATCTTCACCAGAACAAGACACCTAACACTTACACTTACACTAGCCCTACCTATATGAATGAGATTCATATTATTTGGATGAATCAAAAATACAAATCACATATTTGAACACTTGGTACCACAAGGTACCCCATCCATGCTTATACCATTCATGGTCATCATCGAAACAATTAGCAACCTAATCCGACCCGGGACCCTAGCAGTACGGCTAGCCGCCAATATAATTGCAGGCCACTTACTATTAACCCTACTAGGTAGAAATGGACCCTCAATAAGACACACACTATTAACAGTACTAATTATTGCACAAATCCTATTATTAATCCTAGAAGCAGCAGTAGCAATCATTCAATCCTATGTATTTGCAATCCTAAGAACCTTATACTCTAGAGAAGTCAATTAATGTCAATACACGAAAACCACCCATTCCACATAGTAAACAAAAGACCATGACCACTTACGGGAGCTATTGGAGCAATAGTTACTCTGATAGGGCTAATTAAATGATTTCATCAATATGATGATACCCTGCTGGGAATTGGAGCTATCATCACCGTACTAACAATAATTCAATGATGACGAGATGTAACCCGAGAGGGAACATACCAAGGATTACACACAAGGATAGTAACAAAGGGACTACGATGAGGGATAATTCTATTCATTGTATCGGAAGTTCTATTCTTCGTATCCTTCTTCTGAGCATTCTTCCACACAAGACTATCACCAACAATTGAACTAGGGTCAACTTGACCACCCACAGGAATTCAACCATTCAACCCCCTACAAGTACCCCTGCTAAACACGGCAATCCTCCTTGCCTCAGGAGTAACTGTAACATGAGCACACCATGGCCTATTAGAAAATAATGCTACCCAATCAACACAAGGATTATTCTTCACTGTATTGCTAGGAATCTATTTCACTGCACTACAAGCATATGAATACGTGGAAGCACCATTCACAATTGCAGACTCAGCATACGGATCAACCTTCTTCGTAGCAACAGGATTTCACGGACTACACGTAATTATTGGAACAACCTTCCTAACCACCTGTCTACTACGACATACAACACTACACTTCTCATCAAATCACCACTTTGGATTTGAGGCAGCCGCATGATATTGACACTTCGTAGACGTAGTATGACTATTCCTATACATCTCAATCTACTGATGAGGAAGATAAAATAATATTTGTCTAATACAAGAAAGTATACTTGACTTCCAATCAAGAAATTTGTGAAAACAAGACAAATAATTATAATAATTACAGCAACTGCAATAGTAACGATCCTACTATCAACAGCCATTATAATTCTAACAACAACAATCTCAAAGAAAATAAATGAAGACCGAGAAAAAAGATCCCCATTCGAGTGCGGATTCGACCCGAAAAATTCAGCACGGCTACCATTCTCATCCCGATTCTTTCTAATCGCAGTAATCTTTATAATCTTTGATGTGGAAATCGCACTGCTACTACCCATACCAGTAACCATGATAACATCAAACATAAAATCATGAATAATTATTACAACAGTATTTCTACTAATCCTTATTATTGGATTATATCATGAATGAAATCAAGGATCCCTTGAATGAAGAAATTAACGGGACTATAGTTAAAAATAACATTTGAGTTGCATTCAAAAAGTACTACCCAGTAGTTAGCCTCATTACAAAGTGTGAAGCAAACATTGCAATCAGTTTCGACCTGATCCTAGATAAATTCCCTTATCCTCACTTTTTATTAACTGAAACCAAAAAGAGGTATATTATTGTTAATAATAAAATTGAATTATTAATTCCAGTTAAGGAAGTGACAGTAAAGTGAATGCTGCTAACTTATCACTATAGCGGTTAAAATCCGTTTACACTTCTAATTTATATAGTTTAGAAAAACATTACACTTTCACTGTAAAGACAAAGAAAAACTTTTATAAATATAACACTCAAAGATAATTAATACCTCATCGACATCTTCAGTGTCGCGCTCTAACCATAAGCTATTTAAGTAGTAAATCAGAACAAACAGCAAAATAACAATTCACATAACAAAAAATCCTAAAAATAACTTTAAATTATTGTACTGAAACCACTGATTGACCCTACCAAGATTAAAAAGAATTCAATATAAACCCTGACCGCCAAAATACTCCATCCAACCAGAATCAAAAACCCTGGTTGCCCTATAGCCAACTTCCAAGGGAAAATAAGTAACACCATAAGTAGAGAAAAAAGGCATAAACCACATAGAACCAACAAACGAAGAAACACCATACAAACGAATAGAAAATAAACTGTCACTAAAAACGAACCCAGACACCTCATAACCAAATCAACCACCAATAAATACCACAAACAAAGTAAGAAACCTTAAATAATAAGGCAGACAAATCATAGAAGGAGTAGGGCAAACAAGTCACATAAGAAAACTACCACCAAAAACCGACATAACCAACAAACCAATCATCCCATAAACCATATTATAACTAGTCTCAACCATCGAATAAGAAGGAACAAAATTAAAGTCACCACATAAAACAAAATAAAACAAACGAAAAGAATAACAAACCGTTAAACCTGTAGACAAAAATAATAAAAAGAAGCCAAACATATTCACATACCCCATAGAAAATATCTCCAAAATAAAATCCCTAGAATAAAATCCAGCTAAAAATGGCATGCCACAAAGGGCAAAATTAGAAACCATTAAACTTGAAGAAATAAATGGTATATAAACGGATATGCCACCCATAAAACGGATATCCTGAGAATCCCCCATAGAATGAATCACACCACCAGCACACATGAATAGCAAGGCCTTAAACAATGCATGAGTCAACAAATGAAAAAATGCCAAACCAGAGAGACCAACAGAAATAGTTATAATTATAAGACCCAATTGTCTCAAAGTAGATAAAGCAATAATCCTCTTCAAATCAAATTCAAAATTAGCCCCAAGGCCTGCCATAAACATAGTCAGCCCAGAAACCAGTAACAAAACTACATTCAAACAATAACTAAAAGATGGGCTAAACCGAATCAACAAGTAAACGCCTGCAGTAACCAAAGTCGAAGAATGCACCAAGGCAGAAACAGGGGTAGGGGCAGCCATAGCTGCTGGTAACCAAGAAGAAAATGGGATCTGAGCACTCTTAGTCATGGCGGCCAAAACAACAAGAAAGGAAATTAACTCCATCTCAACTGACCCAGACAAAAAATCCAAGTAGTAAATAAAACTCCAACTACCAAAATTAATTATCCAAGCAATAACTATTAATAAGGCAACATCACCAATCCGATTAGACAAAACAGTCAACATCCCAGCACCATAAGACCTTACATTCTGATAGTAAATTACTAGCAAATAAGAAACAAGGCCCAAGCCATCCCATCCCAACAAAATACTAATTATATTAGGGCTTACAATTAAAAACATTATAGAAACAACAAATATCAAAACCAATAAAATAAAACGGACAATATTCAAATCACCAAACATGTAATCGTCACTATAAAGAATAACTAAAGAAGAAATAATAAAAACAAAACCTATAAACAACAATGACATCCAATCAAATAAGAAAGTCATAACAACAGATCTACCATTCAATGTAACAATATTCCAATCAATAAAATAAACCAAATCATTTATAATAAAATAAACACCCCAAAAACAACAAAACCAACCCAAAAGAAATAGGAAAACAAATCTAACGAAACAAATAGACATAAACACAACCTAAAATACAAATGTATATCACTGGCACCACAAACCAACATTTTAAATTAAACTACTTAGATATAAAGTCTAAACCCAAAACACAGTAACATCAACCTTCAAAATAATAATATTCAACGGAAACCAGTGCAAAAATAAAAGAGAAAACTCCCGAACATAACCTAAAGAACAAGAATAAACACCAGAGTAAATAGCCCCATGCTGACTATAAGAATACATATAAAGAGTATAGGCAGCTCTGAAAAAGGACATAAGAACCAAAACAAATATAAGACATCAAGACCAAGATACCAAACTACTCAATAAACCAATCTCCCCAAGAAGATTGAGAGAGGGGGGAGCAGACATATTACAAGCTCTCAACAAAAATCATCACATAGCCATTCTAGGCATTAAGTTAATTAAACCCTTATTCACCAAAAGACTCCGTCTACCAAAACGCTCATAAGAAATATTAGAAAGACAAAAAAGGCCTGAAGAACACAAACCATGAGCCACCATCAAGACAAAAGATCTACAAACCCCTCAATAACTCAACGTTATAATACCACCGATAACCATACTCATATGAGCTACAGAAGAGTAAGCAATTAATGACTTCAAATCAGTCTGTCGTATACAAAACAAACTAACAAACAAGCCACCAACCAAGCTCAATGCAACCCAAAAAACACCAAACTTAAACCCAAACCTACACAACACAGGAAAGACACGAAGAAGACCATAACCCCCCAACTTCAGCAAAACACCAGCCAAAATTATTGAACCAGAGACAGGGGCCTCAACATGAGCCCTAGGAAGCCATAAATGAACCATAAATATTGGCATCCTGACCAAAAAAGCAAAAACCATACATAAATAAAACAAGCCACCAACCAAAGAACCGCTACCGCACAACAAAAATAAACATAAAGACCCTAAAGAATTATAAATAAATAAAATACCAACTAACAATGGAAGAGAAGCCAACAAAGTGTAAAACAGCAAATAAATACCAGCCTGAACACGTTCAGGTTGGTAACCCCAACCCAAAATCAAAAACAAAGTAGGGATAAGTCTACTCTCAAAAAAAATATAAAAAGAAAGCAAACTCACTCTTCTAAAAGTGCAATACAACATAACAGCGAGAATAATAACAACAAAAAGGAAAAAACCAGGAAAATAACTCAAACGGAAAACAGATTCTCTAGCCAAGACCATAAGAACACAAATCCATAAACTAAGAAGAACAAGACCATAAGAAATTAAATCACAACCAAACATATGCCCTAATCCACTTCAACAAAAAAAATAAGGAAAGAAAAATATATAAATAAAAGAAATAAAGAACAACAAAGAACAAATTAATCACCAAAACCCAGAAAAAAGACACAGAGGGGTTAAAAAGATCAAGAAAAAAAGAAACTTTAACATTGAAGAACGCTATAAGACTGGAAATAATCATTGCCATGACTACGAATCATAGAAACCAAAATAGACAAGCCCAACGACCCCTCACAAACAGAAAACACCAAAAAATAAACAACAAAAAATAAACTATAATTAAAACTACACAAATAAAAATAAACAGAAAAATAAAGAACCAAAACAACAAACTCCAATCTTAACAAAGTAATCAACAGATGCTTCCGACTAGATGAGAAAGCCCAAATACCACAAAAATAAACAACAAAAAAATACAATCACATTGGCATTAATAAGTTTTAATAATTTAATAAAAATATTGGTCTTGTAAATCAAAAATAAGGAATAACCTTTTAAAACTTCAGAGGAAAGGTATAACACCATTTCATTAATCCCCAAAACTAACATTTTAAATAAAATACCCCCTGACATAACAAAATTACTTATATCAATAAGAACAGTAACAAGACTAATATTTACACAAATAAAGCACCCGATGGCTATAGGATTGATACTACTAATACAAACAACACTAATATGCCTAATTAGAGGAACAATATACAGAAGATTTTGATTCTCATACATCCTATTCATAATTATAATTGGGGGCATACTAGTACTATTTATATACATAACAAGACTAGCATCAAACGAAATATTCTCAGCATCAAACAAAATAATAGCAACCATAACAGTACTAATGCCTATCCTATTCTATGTTATACCAACAGTAACAAACAACAAGGAAATAAATATACACGACAAAATAATAGAAAACGAAATTATTAACACAACCACAGTTATATACAACCAGATAATAGGGACCATAACAACACTCTTAGTACTTTACATACTACTAACACTAATTGTAGTTGTAAACATCATCAACGTATCCAAGGGACCTCTACGACACACAAGATAATGAACAAACCCATACGAAATAAACACCCTCTATTCAAAATTGCAAACGACGCCCTAGTAGACTTACCAACCCCATCAACAATTAGAGCCTGATGAAACTTTGGATCCCTATTAGGAATCTGCCTAGTAGCACAAATCGCAACAGGGCTATTCCTAGCTATACACTACTGCCCAAACATCGACTCTGCCTTCAGCAGAGTAAGACACATCTGCCGAGATGTAAACTATGGATGATTACTACGAACACTACACGCAAACGGAGCATCACTATTCTTCGTATGCATCTACTTACACACCGGGCGAAACCTATACTACGGATCATACAACTTTATGCACACATGATCTGTTGGAGTAGCAATTCTATTCCTAACCATAGCAACAGCATTCATAGGCTACGTACTACCGTGAGGGCAAATATCATTCTGAGGTGCAACAGTAATTACAAATCTTCTATCGGCAATCCCATACGTGGGAAAAGAAGTGGTTCAATGAGTATGAGGAGGATTTGCAGTAGACAATGCCACACTCACCCGATTCTACGCCTTACACTTCCTAATGCCATTTGTAATCACAGCAATAGTAATAATCCACTTACTATTTCTTCATCAAACAGGATCAAATAATCCACTTGGACTCAACAAAAATACTGATAAGATCCCATTCCACCCATACTTTACAGTTAAGGACATCCTTGGACTTGCAATTATATTCATAATACTAACAGCACTAGCTCTAAAGGAACCTTACATCCTAAGAGATCCAGACAACTTCACACCAGCAAATCCCCTAGTAACACCCGTACATATCCAACCCGAATGATACTTCCTATTTGCATACGCAATTCTTCGATCAATCCCTAACAAACTAGGAGGAGTAATTGCACTAGTAATATCAATTGCAATCTTATTCATCATACCAATAAATAAATCAAAGTTCCGAGGAACACAATTCTACCCAATAAATCAAGTCCTATTCTGAACAATAACAAATACTGTAATCCTACTAACATGAATCGGGGCACGACCCGTAGAAGACCCTTACATCCTTACTGGACAAACTCTAACAACAGTGTACTTCGCTTATTATATACTAAATCCCATAATAACTAAAATGTGAGACAAAATAACAGACTAAAGTTAAAAAGCCACAGATCAGGCCTAATGTCTTGAAAACATTATGAAAGGAGTTTAAATCTTCTGTTAACTTAACATACTTAAATTAATACACTATAACAGAGAGAAAATTAAACACCTAACACCAACAAAAAACAAAAGATAATTTAATGAAAGAGGCAAAAATCTCCTCCAAGCCAAATACATCAACTTATCATAACGAAATCGAGGCATGGTACCCCGAACCCAAACAAACAAAAAAGAAACAAAAGAAAGCCTAATATAAAAAAGGAAAGAATAAAGATCTCTACCCAAAAAAATAATACAAAACAACAAACTCATAAAAAGAATACTCGCATACTCAGCCAAAAAAATTAAAGCGAACCCTCCACCACCATACTCAACATTAAAGCCAGAAACAAGCTCAGACTCACCTTCAGCAAAATCAAAAGGAGTGCGATTGGTCTCAGCTAAACAAGAAATAAACCAAACAAAAGACAAAGGAAGGGAAATAAAAATTAACCACAAATAAACCTGAAAAAAATAAAAATAAGCCAAATTATATCTACAAACCAAAACAACAAAAGAAAGCAGAATAAAAGCCAATCTAACTTCATAAGAAATAGTTTGAGCCAAAGCACGAAGACCACCTAATAAAGAATAACTAGAATTAGAGGACCACCCAGCAATCATAACAGTATAAACCCCAAGTCTAGTACAAGCCAGAAAAAATAATAAGCCCAACTCAAAAGAAATAAACCCACTCAAATAAGGAATTAATAACCAAACCAACAAAGAAAGAAAAAAGCCCAAAATAGGAGAAAAATAATAAACTAAATAATTAGAAACCAAAGGAAAATACTGTTCCCTAGTAAACAACCTAATAGCATCTCTAAACGGCTGAAAAATACCAACAAATCCAACCTTGTTAGGGCCCTTACGAATATGAATATAACCCAAAACCCTACGCTCTAACAAAGTAAGAAATGCCACCCCAACCATAACAAAGACCATCAACAAAAAGAAAATAATAACAAGAAAAAAAAGATCCAACATATACTACTTGTAAAATAAAAATTTACATTAATAGATTCTAAATCCAATGCACTTATCTGCCAAAATAGTAGACATATTAATGAAAATCAATACTCAACCAAAATTATTTCTAATACCCGGTCCTCTCGTACTAAGGTATAAACACTTATTATAGATAGAAACCAACCTGGCTCACGCCGGTCTGAACTCAGATCATGTAAGATTTTAAAGGTCGAACAGACCCAATCACTTTCAGCTCCTGCACCGAAAATTCACCTTAATCCAACATCGAGGTCGCAAACCTCCCCGCCAATAAGAACTCTCAAGGAAGATAACGCTGTTATCCCTAAGGTAATTAAATCTTGTAATCAAAATAAATGGATCAAAAAATTATAAATAAATATAAGTAAAACAAAGAGGAGTTAAACACTTTCCTCCCATCACCCCAACAAAACATATACCCATCTTAAACTATAAACAAACCTAACAAAAAACAGGAAATATGTTAAACTCTATAGGGTCTTCTCGTCCCATAAAAACATCTAAGAATTTTAACTCAAAAACCAAATTCAATATACAATACCCCCAAGACAGCTTATGTCTCGTCAAGCCATTCATACCAGATCACAATTAAAGAACTAATGATTATGCTACCTTTGCACGGTCAAAATACCGCGGCCCTTCAACAAACAGTCAGTGGGCAGGCCATACTTCAAAAACTAACAAGAAAAGATGTTTTTGTTAAACAGGCGGACATAAAACTTTTGCCTAATTCCTAAAAAGAAATTAACACCCACAAATATACAACACAACAAACAGAATTTACTAATTACACAATAATTAAAATACAATACAAAAATAAAGAAAACATTCCAATAAAAAATTAAATACAAAGCAAATAAAAAAAAGAGAAAATAAAATTTTAACATAATCAAATTGAAAATCAACATAAAATCCACAAAACTATATACAAAACAATAATTATAAAAATAAAACAAGGAGCTAATCCCCCTAAATCTTAACATCAAATAAAAACAAGTTAAAACAACTACAGAAATTAAATAAAATGCATGAATTAAATTCATTTCTTGAAAAACCAGAGACCACTAAAGACGAATAACATTTCACTACCAACAACCTATTATTAATAATAATTAAACAGTAACTAACATAAATCATTAACTCCTTTAAAATCGGGAAATAAAAATAAATAATATAATTCAATGAACCCTGATACACAAGGTACGACAAACAAAATCAACTTCTAAAAAAATATTCCACTAATCACCCCCTCACGGTACAAATAACCTATCGTACAAAATATTAAATCAAAAACATACAACAACTAAAATGATCCTTCAATAACAAAATAAACTTACACAAAACCAAAAACAAGACAATCTACAAAATCAGACCATGCCGAATCGCACGGCACAATAATTCAGCGTAAATGAAAACCCAACTAACAGAATGGCCTGAAATAACATTCCTCATTCCAGCCGCACCTTCCGGTACAACCACTTTGTTACGACTTATCTCATTAATAACTAAACGAGAGCGACGGGCGATGTGTGCATATCCCAGAACCAATTATCATAGCAACAATCTACAAACCATTACAACCAAATCCAATTTCATGCCAATATCAAAACCAGCAATCCAAAAACAAAATAACAATGTAATCCACCATTCACTTAGAAAAAAGCTGCACCTTGACCTGAAATTAATCAAAATAAAGAAACTAGAAAATTTAATAAACCCTAAAAAGATAATCAATAAACGGCGGTATACAAACCAATATAAACCAAGTAAGGTCCAACGCGGACTATCGATAACGAGGCAGATTCCTCTGGACGGAATGAGATACCGCCAAATTCTTTAAGTTTCAAGAACATAACTAATACTACTCAGACAAATTGAAAAATTAACATCCAAAATAATAGGGTATCTAATCCTAGTTTACAAAAAGAATTTCATAGCCTCCAAATAGAAACAAGACAGAAAAAATAATAAAAATTTCACCTAACAACCACCAAAACAAAATCAAATAACTAACTAATATAACTACCACAATGCCGAACACGTTCAAAAGCCTCCAAGGTATAACCGCGGCTGCTGGCACAAAATTTAACCGAAACTAAAATATATTGCTAAATACAAGTATACTTGATGAACCAATAACAACTAATGAGAATAACATTCCAATAAACCCCAAGCAACCCATCTAGAATTACCAAAATAACACACGCATAAACTTACATATAGAACAAACAAAAACTGAACGAAAAAGCAAGAATAAAACTTCTCTCTTAACAACACGTCATAAAAGCAACATGGTACACAAAATAAGATTACTAACTATAAACCACGTAAACAGGGGGGTAAAGCAAGTCAATCCAAACGAATACTTTCCTCACAAAACTGTTTTTTGTCCAGATCAGATAAACCCTCGCCCATAACACCCTTAAGCGAGAAAAACTGACAACACCCCCCCTGTATTACAATATACATAAAAATGATAACGGTGCAGGCAAAACAGAAACTAATATAAACAGTACAAACGCACAAACACAAGGCAACTAAATCTGCGAGAATAGACCTGATATTGCTAGGTAAGGGCGCCCTTAATACAAATTTTTCCAAGCCATAAATGAAAAACAGGCAGATACCACCAAAACCGTACTGGTAACAATAAAATAAACATTAAATACAAATTTTTCCAAGCCATAAATGAAAAACAGGCAGATACCACCAAAACCGTACTGGTAACAATAAAATAAACATTAAATAGCACAGAAA